AGACCAATCTATCATATAGATGAGGATAAACTAGTGACCTCGGATATTAATGAAATCTATAGAAGAATTATCTATCGGAATAATACTCTTACAGATCTATTAACAACAAGTATAGCTACGCCAGAAGAATTAATAATATCTCAGGAAAAATTGCTGCAAGAAGCCGTGGATGCACTTCTTGATAATGGAATCTGCGGACAACCGATGAGGGATGATCATAATAGAGTTTACAAGTCTCTTTCAGATGTAATTGAAGGCAAAGAAGGAAGAGTTCGCGAGACTTTGCTTGGTAAACGGGTTGATTATTCAGGGCGGTCAGTGATTGTCGTGGGCCCTTCACTTTCATTACATCGATGTGGATTGCCTCGCGAAATAGCAATAGAACTTTTCCAGGCATTTGTAATTCGTGACCTAATTAGAAAACATCTTGCTTCGAACATCGGAGTTGCTAAAAGTCAAATTCGAAAAAAAAAACCGATTGTATGGGAAATACTTCAAGAAATTCTGGATGACCATCCTGTATTGCTGAATAGAGCGCCTACTCTGCATAGATTAGGCATACAGGCATTCCTGCCCATTTTAGTGGAAGGGCGTGCTATTTGTTTACATCCATTAGTTTGTAAGGGCTTCAATGCAGACTTTGACGGGGATCAAATGGCTGTTCATGTGCCTTTATCTTTGGAGGCTCAAGCAGAGGCACGTTTACTTATGTTTTCTCATATGAATCTTTTGTCTCCAACTATTGGAGATCCCATTTCTGCACCAACTCAAGATATGCTTAGTGGACTCTATTTCTTAACGAGTGGAAATCGTCGGGGTATTTGTGTAAATAGGTATAATCCATGTAATCGTATAAACTATCAAAATGAAGATAATAACTATAAGTATACAAAAAAAAAAGAACCTTTTTTTTCTAATGCCTATGATGCAATTGGAGCTTATCGGCAAAAACGCATCAATTTAGGTAGTCCCTTGTGGCTGCGGTGGCGACTAGATCAACGCGTTATTGCTGCAAGAGAAATTCCCATCGAAATTCACTATGAATCTTTGGGGACCTATTATGAGATTTATGGACACTATCTAATAGTAAGAAGTATAAAAAAAGAAATTCTTTATATATATATTCGAACCACTCTCGGTCATATTTCTCTTTATCGAGAAATAGAAGAAGCCATACAGGGGTTTTGGCAGGGCTGTTGTAATTCTATGCTACCAGGGGGAATTCGAGTCTCACCGGGTTAACTAGGACTATAATTGCAATTGCGGAATTTCTACGTGAATCAAGATCTAGAAAAGGAAGTTTTACAATCACTGACTCAAACCCATTGTCAAATTCTACTCAGCGCAATATGGAGGTACTGATGGCAGAACGGCCCACTCAGGTCTTTCACAATAAAATGATAGACGGAACTGCCATGAAACGACTTATTAGTCGATTTATTGATCACTATGGAATAGGATATACATCACATATCCTGGATCAAGTAAAGACTCTGGGTTTCCGACAAGCTACCGCCGCATCCATTTCATTAGGAATTGATGATCTTTTAACAATACCTTCTAAAAGATGGCTAGTTCAAGACGCTGAACAACAAAGTTTTATTTTGGAAAAACACCATCATTATGGGAATGTACACGCGGTAGAAAAATTACGTCAATCGATCGAGATCTGGTATGCCACAAGTGAATATTTGCGACAAGAAATGAATCCTAATTTTCGGATGACCGATCCTTTTAATCCAGTCCATATAATGTCTTTTTCGGGAGCCAGAGGAAATGCATCTCAGGTACATCAATTAGTAGGTATGAGAGGATTAATGTCGGATCCCCAAGGGCAAATGATTGATTTACCCATTCAAAGCAATTTACGCGAAGGACTCTCTTTAACAGAATATATTATTTCTTGTTACGGAGCCCGTAAAGGAGTTGTGGATACCGCTATCCGAACATCAGATGCAGGATATCTCACGCGCAGACTTGTTGAAGTAGTTCAACACATTGTTGTACGTCGAACAGATTGCGGCACCGTCCGAGGTATTTCTGTAAGTCCTCGAAATGGAATGATGGCGGACAGGATTTTTATCCAAACATTAATTGGGCGTGTATTAGCAGATCATGTATATATAGGTTCGCGATGCATTGCTACTAGAAATCAAGATATTGGAGTTGGACTTGTCAATAGATTCATAACTTTTAGAGCACAACCAATCTCTATTCGAACTCCCTTTACTTGTAGGAGTACGTCGTGGATTTGTCAATTATGTTATGGCCGAAGTCCAGCTCATGACGACCTGGTCGAATTGGGAGAAGCTGTAGGTATTATTGCAGGTCAATCTATTGGAGAACCGGGCACTCAATTAACATTAAGAACTTTTCATACCGGCGGAGTATTCACAGGGGGTACTGCAGAACATGTGCGAGCCCCTTCTAATGGAAAAATAAAATTCAACGAGGATTTGGTTCATCCGACACGTACACGTCATGGACATCCTGCTTTTCT